TGAAGGCGTAGCATTGGAACTGCTATGTAGGCTTTTGCTTACCGAGGGTTCGAATCCCTCTCTTTCCTTTCCGTACCTTCACCTAATTCATCGATCTTACTAACCACAATAGATCAAATAGCAATGGATACGACTATTCCAACAGTTAGACCTTTCTTTGATATGGATTCTCTATTCCTAATGGCTGTGGTACAGAAAATACTGTGTAAAGAAAAGAGTAGAGTAGACAAGGAATGAAAATCTCCCTCTCGGTCTATGATACCTAAATGGAAGAAAAATCCGGATCAAACCCTTATTTATCTTAACCTTAGGTTAATTTACTTCGCCGAAAGGGAGCAAAATGGGTCGAACCCTTATTCTTCCTTATTCTTATTAGTGTTGATTTTATTTTTGTTAGGTTTAAGTCTGACGAGAATAATATTCTACAACTAGCAATTCATTTATTTTCAAACCGACCCATTTACTATCTATTATTTGATTGACTAATCCTTTATATTGGAATGGTTGAAGAGTCAAATGGTTTGGCAATTCCTCATGGGGGGATGAATCGAGAGAATTTTGAATTAGAACTTTAGATTTTTGTTCATCCCTCGCCGCAATAGTATCTCGGGGTTTGCAGCGATAACTTGGTATATCTACTATACGACCATTGACTAAAATATGTCTATGGTTAACTAATTGGCGAGCTCCCGGAATAGTCGGAGCCATACCCAAGCGAAAAAGAATGTTATCAAGGCGCATTTCAAGTAATTGTAGTAAAACCTGACCTGTTGACCCTTTTGCCTTTCCGGCGATACGAACGTATTTAAGTAATTGTCGTTCTGTAAGACCATAATGAAAACGCAATTTTTGTTTTTCTTCTAGGCGAATTCGATATTGGGATTTTTTCCCGGAACGCGATTGGTTTCTAAGATCACTTCCAGCTCTGGGCCTTTTATTAGTTAGCCCTGGTAAAGCCCCCAGGCGGCGTATTTTTTTGAAACGAGGACCTCGGTAACGCGACATAAAGACTCCTTCTTCTTATTTATATTTAATTATTAATTCTTATTGATGAAATTTCATTCTACAGAATAAACCTAAACTAAAAATGAACTAAATTCTAAATAAAGCGAAATTTACTTAGTTATTCTATTAAAGAATAATGAGATGAGTTGGATAAATATCCAGATCTTTATATTCTATATATAGAAAAAGAAAAGGATTCTTTTCGTTAGATAGTTGGAAATTCCTATCACATAATAAATCAAGGGCTTTCGCCAAAAGAGGAAAACATTTTTTTTTCAATATTCTTTGATTTCAAAGATGCATTATCAATCATGTAAAACATAGAATAAAATAAATAGAGAAAAGCCGACTATCGGAATCGAACCGATGACCATCGCATTACAAATGCGATGCTCTAACCTCTGAGCTAAGCAGGCTCACATAACATAAATTCGACATGTATAAGAATTCAATAAACTCTTAGAATCTTTGCTATTCACTATTATACTATTTTAATTCTTAGCTATTCATATTCGCTATTCATAATGAATATTAATATATTAAAGAATAGAATATAGAATTTCAAATAACTGTTAAATATTATAGAAGATAACGATTAATCTAGCGATATAGAATTTCCATTTTTCTTTTTTATCACAATTAAATATTCTTTTTTTTAATATGAAAAGAATCGACCGTTCAAGTATTCGAAATTTCATGGGTAAATGAGTGGAAGAGAGGCAGATGTATAGCGTATGTATCCACCTATATTGAATTGCCGATACAGAAATGATAAAATCGTTTTTGATTGGACCGAATATAAGCCTCCTATAGATATAGAAGATGAAAGAAGATAGACAAGAAATCAAAGACAAAGAGGAGAAAACACTTTTTCGAGACAGTAATCGGCATCTATCTAATGAATTCAACGGTTCCGGTATAAATGAAAGAAAAAGGGGAACGAGATCACAATGAGATTTTCATCTCAAAAAGGGGGATATGGCGAAATCGGTAGACGCTACGGACTTAATTGGATTGAGCCTTGGTATGGAAACTTACTAAGTGATAACTTTCAAATTCAGAGAAACCCTGGAATTAATAAAAATGGGCAATCCTGAGCCAAATCACGTTTTCCGAAAACAAACAACGGTTCAGAAAGCGAAAATCAAAAAGGATAGGTGCAGAGACTCGATGGAAGCTGTTCTAACGAATGGAGTTGATTGTCTTACGTTAGTAGAGGAATCCTTCTATCGAAACTTCAGAAAAGATGAAGGATAAACCTGTATACATACTAGAGAAGAATTGTTGTCAATTGATTCCATATTGAAGAAAGAATCGAATATTCATTGATCAAACCATTCACTCCATAATCTGATAGATCTTTTGAAGAACTGATTAATCGGACGAGAATAAAGATAGAGTCCCGTTCTACATGTCAATACTGGCAACAATGAAATTTATAGTAAGAGGAAAATCCGTCGATTTCAAAAATCGTGAGGGTTCAAGTCCCTCTATC